TCTTTCAATGAACTTAGATGCCAAACTCCTCAGCTCTTAAGAAGACCCTTTCTTTAGCCTCTCCTCTTTCTTCTGCACCGGGTGGACCTTTCATCTCTCTGCCTGCCTTTACCCAGCGGCAAGACGCTTAGTTTTGTCGGAAAGGGAATGCTTCTTCCCCTCTACTGTGCGGGTGCTAAGACTAGGCGAAGAATTAAATGAATCAGTTCGCTTGACCAACCCGAGCCTCTAGTTCTTCTTATTTTGCTAACATCCTTCGATGACAGGCCGACCGAAGGAAGACGCACCGGGATCCTACTTCTATCTCATCAGAAGCAGGCTATAGAATATAGAATCTCACCTTCTACTCTATCAGCTACTGTGCCTGCCTAATTTGAAGCTTTTTGGTCATAGGTTGCCAGTTTTCGGAGCTCACTTTGCAGGTCAGAACTATCGGAAGACGAAAGAGAACTTATTTAGACGAAAAGTGTGCCCCTAACAGTAAGGGGCCATTACCCCCAAAAACCCTACATTAGCAGTTCGGGTGGAATCAGACATAAACCAAGTCCAAGAAGACCGAGGAGGCCTTGGGGAGAAGGTAGCGCACTAATTCTATCCTCCTTTCCTGCTACTAGGGAAGCGCGTGCTACTGCTACTACTTTTTTTTGCACCTACTTATCCTATTATAGTAGAATGCACTCCTACGCCTGGAACTCTTCTTTATTTAATTTACCGCATTTCTTCCTTCCTTCTGCAAGAGTCATGTTCACTGCTCCTGCACCTCCAACTCCAACAGGAACTTCCGCATCTCTATTCGCATCTTCCTCATATGTAGTATCTACGCTTGAAAAAAAAAAGGCTTTTTGATCGCATCTGAAACGACAAGAAGTGCGTGCATTTCCCTATAAAAGCCCTTGAACTAACCTTTTAGGCACGAAGGGCATTCTGAGGATGTATTTCATCAGCCAGGCACCCACCATAATATTGATTTGTTGAAAACAGCTCCTTCGTCTACCGCGCCTCTTTGTATTGCTACAATCATGCTTACCGATATGCAACTGACTAAACAGGACATATGGCCGGGCAGGACGGCTTTGCTTAAGACCGGAATGCCCGCTCGAACTCCAGAACTAAACTCAAGTCATTGCTCATTCCCGCTCATCTTTGCTAGCCCATGCTTGCTATAACCAATTCCTTTGCCTATTAGACTTGTTTGTCTAAAAGAAGAAAAGATGCACGAGCCACTCTTTCTCTTATATAAGCTATTTGAAGATAGTGATTTGAATGCCTATCCCCTGCCTATGCGCTTGCCTTTACTACCTGCCCTGCCTGCCTTGAACTACTGCACTTGCGCATACTTTTTCTTGCTCTATCCAGAAGATAGCTTGAACTGGCATTGTGACTACAGATATATAGCCAATAGAAAGAAGTATTCCCAAGCTGGAGAGGTGGGAGAGGAGATAAATTCAATTTAAAGGCTTTTTACCAATGACCGGAGACCAGAAAGGGGAATAGAGAGATAAGCCTTGAGCGGCTTTCAATGACAATCCAATTACGATCGATTCGCTAAACATTCAAGATTCGAGATGAGCTGCTAAAAGAAGGAAGGGCGATAGAGAGAGGTGGAAGGAAGACAGCCTATAATGCATTAAAAGAAGGAGAGCTACCAGCACTAATAGCTAGAGGACCTAGAACTCCTTTTCCAGTTAGGGCTGCGCCCTTTCGTACTGACCGAGATACGGAAGAATGGAGCTCCTGGCTAGGAATTCAATGCATGCTCCGAGAAAATAAATGATAAAAGAACAAACAAAGAGGCTTTTATCAACGGATCGTGTCACCTCTGCATTTATGCTGCTAACCAATACTGAGTAAACGGCTGTACCAGCTAAATATGTAAATATGAAAGAAAACGCTGCTATCAAATAAATTGGATTTATCACGAACCCTATTTGGTTAAGTCCAGCCTCCTACCAATGCTCGCCGAGACAGGACTGGGGGACTTCCCATCGGCCTTGTACAGCCATAGCAGGACGAGACCGACGCATGCTATCACCCGTGCCCCAAGACAGAGGATCTCCTATTCTAACAAATTTGAGAATGTGTGCTATTGGCGGTTAGTCGACTTCGTCTGTTCATCAGCGGGAAGGAAAGATGCTTTCAAAGAGGGCGGTCAATCTAAACATCATAGTAGCTTTCAAAAGGCCTGGCTGGTCCACTGACGAATAGAGTCAAGTGCGGTCGGTTCCATAACAAACGTAAACGTAGCTGATCCGGTCAAGTCAAGCGAAGCCGTACCGCCAAGCCATTCAGGTGAAAGAAAGGACTGAGTCTCCGGCTCCGAGTGACTTACTACTATCGAATCTAGAAAGAAGAGCGATCTTCGACCTTCCCTATTGTTGGAGAATAGGTCTACTAGTTCCCGATTCCATGTGAATGTATCTATATGAACCTAATCTCTCTCTTCATTCTTCTTGAATTGTCCCCGCTTAGAGGAGCAGAACCCTAGAGTTGAGAGACGCAACGAACCAGCATAAATAAAAAAAAGGTAGTACGCATATGCTATGCCTTTTTCTTTCTTATGCAGGTAGAGCCCCAGCTGGTTAGATCGGTTTTGTTCGCTATCCAGGTATACAGGTCATCCCTTTTTATTCTTCCAAAAGGAGTTAGCAAAAAGATTGAACAAGTTATGAGATCCTTCCTTTGGATTCTGCTCCAGTCACAGCTTCCTCTGGTGTTAAAGAAGCCGAGGACCAGTCAACTCGGCATGGATCTAAGATCAGCGTTCTTTTGTAACGCAACTCTTCAACATGCTTTCCATTTGTAAGCCAAGTTATAGCGTACCCTTCCACCTCGGGTAGGTATCTCCATGGTTTTCTCGGTGTTTTGAATGGATACGTATCAGTTGTTACCCGGGCAGCCAGGCGCCCAAGGGGTTCGGGAAAGGGGGTACGACCAGTCACCAAATAGTCTCCGCAAACCTCTCAAACCTTCGTTGATTATCCACGTCATTCCTTCCCTGAGTGGGGGGTAAGCTCCTTATTGACCTACGTTTAAGTCCCCTATTTCACATTCCTAAAAGAAGTATGCTCTGATTAGCTGTCTTCATTAAGTGCTGAAAGCCGAGAAGGCGAAGCTCAAAGGCAGGAAGTAGTTGGAGTTGGGGGTGGTAACCACCCGGGGGGGTAGCAGGTAAGGTAGCAGGAATAGATCCACAAGGCCTTGACTCGGGTAAAGGGAGGAACAGCCTTCGTTTATATTTGTTTAAGTAATAGAGCACAGGCCAACTCATTTTCCCTAAGGGCGGGCGACATCAATTCATGCAAACCACGAGTCTCATTCCCTAAATCCAATCGTTGCTCAATGGGCAGAAAGCCCCCTCCTAGAGTCCAACCTTCCCCGGGATGAACAACAACAAGGGCAATCCCATTCAGAACAGAGAGAGGTTTAGAGTGAAACCGAAGAGCTAACTCGAGTAAGATGTCAAAGAAAAGATACTTACGTCTTGCATCCAATCAAGCCGATCACTACTCAATGGGCGCGAAAAAGAAGCCAATAGGAATCCTAAATCTGTAACTCAGAATACCACCGAAGAACGGTATTATGTGTAGAAGTTCCTTTACTAAAAGGTTATTCCAGCTCTTTCTCGTGAGAGTTGGTATCCACCCTTACCTTTAAGGGAAAGGGCCTTTCATCCGAAGTGGAGTCAACTACAAAGTATGAAAACAAAGCCCACACCTTATCAACAGAAGCACTACAGTTAGGCGAATTGCAGCTAGGCGAAAGCGATGAAGACGAATCCCAGTTAGAAGCGCCAGAGAGACCTGTAAACAGAGGCACTCAGGATGGGTAACAACCTAGGAGATCCTACCTAGAAGAAGTAGTTTCGCTTATCCTAAGCTGGCAACAGCCATACTCCTAATTCCCGTACTTAGGGCGCATTGGATTCATACAGATCCTTTTGTTCAACGCCCCTAAAAAGCCTTTCAACATCCGATCCTTCTCGTTTCTGACCATTTTTAGTAGGCTAGTAAACCATTGGTGCCATAGGCCAGTAGATGGTTAGTAAAGTGCCTTTCACTCGTCGTCCGTACGGAGCATTCAGTTTACTTCCAACTCTCTTCAAGCTCTTGCCTAAGAGCGAGGACTTAGTGAAGATGCAAGCAAGCAAAGAGGAGTGGCGCTTTAGGCCAAGTCTTAAAAGACAGGTCTCTCCTCAGCTCAGCAATCCGTGAAGCAGCCTGACCTGCACTTTCCACCTAGTTCACCGACCTCACGAGTAAGATTTGGCTCTCTATTGTCCACCAAGGTAGTTTACTTGCTTATATATAAGGAAACTCCAAAAAACTCCACTGCGACTGAGCGATCTGACCTTCCTACTCTTGACTGACTCTAAGACTCAGTCTTCTGACTTGGATTGGCATACTGGGGTTAATTCAACTCTATCCTCTTGAAGCACCCTGCTTCCTTTACGTACAGCTAAGGTTCTTTCACTCCAAGACTAGTTGCCTTAACGAATTGATATGCTTTTGTGACACCAGCGAATGCTGAATACAATGAAATCAGAACAGACCATCCATATTTCTTTTTGGAATGCTAAAAATTCTACTTGAGCATCTAAATCTGGGTCACTACCAGCAAAAACATCTCTGAACAAGATAAAAGAAATGAATAACGGAACAAATGGAAATACCCATATGACGACTATATATGAAGCAACTCGAAGATTTTCATTTCTTAAACAAAAATTCTGCATGCATTACATTTATATGTAATTCATTTCATTTATTTACTAGAACTATATCATTGATTTACTATCTAGAACTATCAAAAATGGAATCCTAATCGAAATAGATAATCTTTCTTTATGATGAAATCATTCTCTCCCCGAGCTGCTAAACTTCCGAGTGCAAATAAAGAAGAAATAAGGGAATTAGTAGACCGAATAATTGATAAAGGGAAAAAAGAAGAGAAAAAGACCTTTATGTTTTCTAATCTGGTCCGATGGCTGTTCTCCACTAACCACAAGGATATAGGCACTTTATATTGGAGCCGTTTCGGTGCTATTGCTGGAGTGATGGGCACATTTTTCTCCGTACTGATTCGTACGGAATTAGCACGACCCGGCGATCCAATTCTTGGCGGGAATAAAGAACTACTCTTTATCGGTCTTGCTATTTTTCTTGCTATGCTACTTTTTTTAAAAATAATATATCGGAAACATCGGGTCTGTCGGTTTCTATATATTTGCATGTTTATTATCGTCCAGGTCCTTGTTATTTTGGTCCGAGTTTCCGTCATGGATTTGATTGTTTCTGGAGTTCTCTTCTTAATTGGTGTGTCCGGATGGGTCGAACAAGTTCCGACAAGCAGCGTCCTAGGCATGTTGGATCTTAACGTAAAACCCGATCCGGAGCAGCCACCACTTGTCGATCCCGGGGAACCTGAGATTAGACCTAACCTGGAGGGCTTGGAAAATATGAAACCTGAGTTAAGGGATCGAATTATCGCGGGTCACTTGGAATATGAAGAGAAAGAGAAACAAAAATACATCGTTCTGCTCTCTGAGTGGGAAGAATTTGGTGCGGCACAGCACGAAAAAGACCTCGTAATGCAACAGGAAAAAGCCGCGTTGAAGGAAGAAAGTGAAGAAATTAACAAAGAAATGAACGCACTTTCTAGAAGGGAACGCGAGCTCCAAGCCGCGAATGATCGGCTGAGAAATCAGCTCGTAAGAGATAGCTCAGGGACTAGGTGAAGTGATTTTTGAGTGTTGAGCTACTGGTTGGCTGGACTCCACAGCCCGCCCGCAGATGTAGAGAGGGCGCTTTACTTTTTTTTATAAATCTATTCATTTTTATTCCTTAATGTTTGTTATTATGATTTTGTTGGGCTGGCTGGTCATTACTTCCTTTTGTAGCTATTTACTGGCCTTCCGTACCCAAGCTCATAATAAACAATTCAAGCTACCTTTCGAGCATAAGGGTTTCGGGGGGTCTAGTACGGGGGTACTGTTTCCTCCAACAAATAGTTGTTGTAGTAAGACTCCTCCTGTTGGAGAAGATCCGGTACCGCCCGTGCCGCCAGTGCCTTAATCAATAGGTGCCGGAGGTATTCGAAAAATTATGTTCGTTGATCCATGCCGTCGCTAGGAATCCTTCATTGGCCAAACAACTCTTTGGTTATGCTATTTTAGGTTTTGCTTTGACCGAAGCAATTGCTTTGTTTGCCCTGATGATGGCGTTTTTCATTCTCTTCGTCTTCTAGTCGTCTATTTGCTTTCGTCACGAGAACTGGAGGGGATCCCAGTGGTTAGAGTAACTGGCCTATAAAGGTTAGTGAGGTTCCTGCTATGGTGAAGTGAAAGCTCTTTGACTATAGTGGGAAGAAGGCAGGTGGGAACGAGCGGAGCGCGAGCAAAGCAAGTTTCAGTGGTGGGCTGTCTTCCTGGTCCCATTTCAATCTTTTTCATGGTATGGAACTCCTAGTAGTCCTTCCTGCAACAGAGTGAACAGAGTCTTTTTTAGTCTACTACTCGCGGTTCTGAGATCTTCGAGGTCTATTGGTAGCTTTTTACTGGGGAAGGCGGGATCTTTCTATGTTGTACTTGCCACATCTGGAAGTGATTGAGCCCTTGGCCTCTTCGACCCCTTTGTTGGAATGCGATTCTGATTTATCAAGTAGCACGAACTGGGAAGGGATCATAGATTTCTCTTAGAGTGCTTAGTAGAGCCGTCCGGTACTCGGTCCTGGATTCTATCTCCAAAGTAAGAGATCAACCTAGCTCTATCGATGAGGCGTAAAGACTTCCCTCTGCTTTCGCGTTTGTTTGCGTGTCGTAGCATCGGTTGAAGGAGGTGGGAATGAAGCCAAGGGCAGCTATCGCGTTGAAAGCGTTTAGCAGAACCTGACATTTATTAAATTCTATTATAATATGTTGGTATTTGAACTATTCGTTCCAGCTGAACTAAGAGAATAGCTCTCTCAAACCGGAACACTGGGGAGTATGGGGTATCCCGAGGATGGCATGAGGGATAGAAACATACTTTATACAGGTAGGCGAATAAATCTCGTTTAGTGGAACGATTGGCGGGAGCCCGACCTTACTCCGATAGATCAAACGGCTCTAAGGAACCTTCACTTTCGCCTTTTCTTGAGCTGTTATAAGCATGCTTTCGCTTGAGAGTGAGAAGCTACTCGGGCATCGAAAAAGCAGATAAACACGGGGATTTCCACTAGATTCCTATATGAAGCCAGTTCTAAGATAGGGCAATGTGACTTGATAGACGGAGGAAGCGGATAGATAGGGTGCCTTGCGGATATAGGGCTTCATAAATGGGTTAGCTAGCCGGCCACGGCTTCACTTCCTTGGTTCTTTTCGGCGAAGAGGGAACCCCACAATTCTAATAATTTGATCTTGAACCCAGGCACACCTGATCCTGATCTTTAGAGGAATGCTGTTGATTAGCGCTCCTGCTAGGGATACTCATCTTCGCAGTTCAATCACAAGTTGGCTTCTTCCTCACTGACGCACTTGAATCTCCTTCTGCTCACAGCCGGTTGCTCCTTCTCCTCTGACTTCGGAACCGACCTTGGAAACCGGAGAGCGATTCACGTGCTTGATGATCGGTCAGGTTTTGACCTTCCCTTGTTCTTACTGCCCGAGATAGAGAGACGAGTTCAGAGCCGCTACTTTAGGAGTTCTTGCTTGCGGTCCTGGGAGCTCGGCCTTTTTGCGTTTTCCCGGGATTTTTCAATGAAAAGCGTTTTTTTGGCACTTTTTTCGCTATTATCGTAGAGTATCATTTTTTTGAATGTCAGCAAAACCTCTCTTTTTGAGTGCTAAAACCCCGTCTTTTTAGTCTGCTTTTCATGATAGAGCTGATGACTAAGCGAACTCTCTTCAATGCTTAACACATGCATGAAAGAAGGGGAGATCAAAACGATTAATCTATCTCTCCATCCCTGGATCATGGAACCTATTTGTATCTATTCGAAGCCCAGGGCTGAAGTCCCATCATGAACATTTTCAATTCCTCAGTCATATCTCGACCAACATAACATTAGTGCCGAGAATGCCTTCACCACGAGGCCTGTCTGCTTCAAGCTCATTAGCGCATGTCGGGCCATCCATGACACATTGCCGGGCAGGAATTGAGCCTTCAACTCTGCCTTTCACTCGTCCCACGTTTTGATCGAGCATCGACCATTCCGAATGTCCTCTCCTCCATCTTGGTCCGCCACCAGAGCTTGGCTGAACCATCAAGATACATGGCGGCCATAGTCACTTTGGCTTCTTCAGTCATGTTCCGAAGCGCGCCGAAATCTTGCTCCATGTCCCACAACACAATAAGTTCTCGAGCGCCTTTCGAGGCCGGGCTCTGGCACTTTGATCTTCACCGAATCCTTTGATCCTTGGCTCACCGCCTTTATGAGTCTATTGATCTCATCAGTGAGGCTACCGAGCTAAAAAACAATGTCCTTGCCCGGCCTTAGCATCCAGCTTTTCCTTCTCTAACGAGCGCTCGCTTAAGCCCTCGAGCTCGTCCTAAGCTAAGCGCTGACACGTCGGGCTGGCTGGCCGCCTTCCTCTAAGGCCGATACACGTCTCTCCAGAGTGCCGAGAATGCGCTCTACTCGTTCACGATGCGATTCCTATTTACCTTCACGGTGCTCACGTCCGGGTTAGCACCACTCGCCATGGCTTGGCCCAAACCGTGCTCTGAAACCACCCGATTAACCTTCACTGCTTGAACCACCGTGCCCTGCTGACAGGGAGTTGCAGCAGAGTCAGCCTTCCCTTTACACTTAGCCACTTGCAAGAGCACACACACAAGGCAACCAAAAATCGACGGGTAAGGGATATACGCCAGAAGATGCACAGAAAGTCGTGATTGGCAACCTCGCAAAACTGAATCAAAAACGAAAGTGAAATCAGCAAGCATAGGATGATCGGAAACGAGTTAAGAGTCGGACTAGGATTCTATCATTCTTCCCTGGCTTGGCTGTTAGGCTGGCTTGCTTGCTACTTCGACTAGAGCTCATAAATAAGGCCAATGTTGCAACGTTAATGGACCGTTAGGTCTCTCCTACAGATGGCTTTCACAGGGCTTCTTCTTACATCAAATAGGCCATAGAAGATCACTCATAACAGAAGCTAGAGGACAGTATTCGTAGGACGGTATTCTGATTGGAAGAGTCGTATCCACCTTGTTTGCTTCCTTCTTTTAGCAGAGAGTTGGACTCGCATCAACTTGTTCGGCTTCTTTATCATGCAATTGAGTCCTCACCTCAACAGGAGATAGTTGAAGTTTCTTCGCACAGCCATGGAGTCTCGGTTAGTTAGTGACTGCCTCAAAGGTATACCACTCTTGACTCTGAAGAGCCAACAGAGAGAGATCGGCTAGAGAAAACCGCCCCTTTTCGATGCCATCTCTTCCGAAAAGAGGTTCTGTTGGGCATCTTCGATGAGAAAGCGCTAAGATCGGAAATGCTGTTGAAAGATGAATCCTCCTCGTGTGCGTGGCTAGCCGAACTATTGATCCTTCCTCTAGAGCAGCTCTAAGACATTTGGCATGAGACAGACGCTTCTAAGGAAATTAGTCTGAGCCTTCCTTCTTCTTCGATAGCATCAATTAAATGGCGCTACTATTGGAAAAGATGGTCAAATAATCGGCTTCTTGCACCGTCAAAGAGGGCGAGAGCATCCTCTTCTGGGCATCTAGATCGATTCCTAAGACCCTCTTATGCGCTACGTCCTACTCCTACTGCAGATAGATGCGCCGACCCGCTTGACTGCTTGACTTTGCCTGCTTTCCTGTCTCAACAATAAGATAAGAAAGGAAATCAGTCCTGCCTAATTCCTTATCCTCCTATAGTCAAGTCAAGGGCGTATTCTCTGTATTCTCTCCCCCTTCTCTGTGCGCACCGGTAATTCCTTAACAGTTCAAACTCCCTTCGACTGCGAACTCTTAGCAATATCCTTTCTTATATACTTGCAGTTCAGTTCCAAGCCTTAGGCAATGATAAGATAAAGAACCGCTCCGCACCTTCCCTATGTGCAATGCAAGAAGTTCCTTAACAACTCACTAGCATCCTCCTCTGGGCATCTATCTAATAGATGTGTCAAAGAGCGTATTCGTCGCAAACAACCTATTCAACTAGTTGCAACATCTTCTGTAACAACAACAGCCTATTGCATCTTCGATTTCCTGGTATTCAAAGGGGCTACGCGGCCAGAAAGAAAGAAATCCTGCAACCCGAGTATATTGTTAAAGCAGAGTTTCCCCCTGAGCAATGAAGATAGGGAACTTGCCCAAACCAATAGCATGAAACCAAAAGCATACGCTTTGTTCTTACGAAGACTAAGCGGGAAGGATGGTTTGCAAGGAGGTCTACTGGCAGAGCAGGAAGATAGGCAAAGGGGGAAGCGGCTAGAACTTCTCCTCCAACGTAGCTGGTAAGGCTAGTGTAATACCTTTTTGAAGCGGATAAAGCTTAATGAAGATTCGAAACTCATGGTAGCTCAGGAGTAGGAAAAGGTATTACAGAAGCGTGCTTTAGGAAGTGTTCGAAAGACGACCTCAACACAAGGAGAATGGATGACGATGAGAACAAGGTGGAATCCAAACAGAGGGAATAGAGGATTACGAACACAGTCCTAAAGCAAGTTCCAAGAACGAGGAGAAAGAAGATAGCCCAGAAAGGCCTACAACCAGAGCCAAGTAGACAGATAGCGTTGCAGAGACCAATTCACCTAAGGGGATCAGTCCCCAAGCCGGGGAAAGCGGAGCTCGGTGATTAGACGTAGGGATTGCTCCTTCTACGGTCCAGCGAGTTAGACTCGTGCTTGACCATAAGGAAAAAGCATGCTGGAGGAGTGCACTAGACCCCAGCGAGGGTCGTAGGCGGGACGTAGCCATTCGCCTTCACGAAGAGGATAGTGCTTTCAGACGGCTTTCTCAATCGTGCCCAGAAGCAACACTTAACACCATGGAAGTGGAAAGAGAGGATTTGATTAGCGCGCCTTCTGCCTGTCCTTTGCTGACTCTGTCGATGGGCATCATCTGCTCTTTGACCTATTGTTTTCCTTAATGCGCATGTTCTCTCTATAGTCAAAGCAGAGAGAAAGAGAAGAGCCTTACTGATATGATAGAGGCGCTAGCCTTTTTAAGCTGGCTTCTGTTGGTCTTGTATTGGCATATAGCAAATGCTTGGGAGAAAATATAGCTGGCTAGCATATAGCATTGCTGTATGCCCGCCCTCCTCCTGCTGAATGACATCATATTCTTTATGTTTAGAGAGGTGGCCTCCCCGACCACCAACCACTAGGGCGAAGAGCAAAGCTCTTATCTTATAACATAACAAGCAAAAAAAAAGGCGGTCCAAGCAATTTCTTAGCGCATGACTTTATTCGCTCGCTATAGCGCTTTAATAACAGCTAGCCTTTCAAAGAGACAGGCTTCGGAAACTGACTGCGAAACATCAATGTCAATGAAATCTTTTATTTAACGATGATGATGTGAAGTACATTATATATTCCAAGGCGATCGGAGTCAGGCTCCTACGTCGCCTTCCACGTGAAAGGTAGCTTTCCCTACCACTCTATAAGCTAGCGAGCGAGAGAAAGACCTAAGCTTCCTACCTCGCGGACAACCCTTGAAAGTGCACAAGAGTAGCTCGTCTTCGTTGTTCCAGAGCTACCGGTTAGGAAAGGAAGCCACCAGTCAACTTAGTGGTCGGTTCGCGAGAGACCGAGCTACTGTTGCCATTGAGGCTGAACTGGAAAAGGTGCTGCTTATGATGAAGCACCGCTGATGCCACCGATCTTGCTCTTCCTTCCCCTGCGGATTTATGCTCCTGCGAGAGGTAGATTAGAAAGACAAAGAAATCGGATCGTGTGAGTGAGCCCATAGCACGGATTGCTATCGTTCCCTTAGTGAACCTGCTACCCGCACGTTAAAGCCCTAAGCTAAGGAGCTGGGGAAGCACCGGATTAGGTCGCTTTCCGAGGGTTAGGATCGACGGGCCGGGAAAGGAACGAAGTCACTCGACCAACGGGAGAAGCTCGACCGGCTTTCTTATATTAGTTAGGCGAGCTAGCTTTCTTTCCTTCTTAAATTCAATGAACTCACTCCCTTCTCGAGCGTCACTCGCTTCTCCTTTGAACTCCAGCAAAAGCAAAACATTAGGACGGTTCTTGCCACTCGTCTTCTTCAGATCGGATGGCACTCAGAGCTTCTCTCCACGAGTCTCTGGCATAGTTATTATTGAAACAAATCAAACTCCTAGCGGTCTTTTTTTTGGTTGAGTGGCTTTGCTGGTTCTTACCTCCGGTTTCTTTGTCTCTTGGTAAAATGCTCCTGCAGCTTTCGCTTTAGTCCCGGCTGCTGCTCCCGACATACTTGTTGTCTATCAACCGATCAGCTGCTGCAAGTGCCGCGTCCAGACGACATTCTGCCTCCGAAATTAGGCTTGAGCCCACGGTTGTAGCCCCTTCATGAAGAATAGCTTATCCTCCAATGTTCAAAGGCATGTCTTTCTTTTTTTTAGATCAACATCAATAACGACTTGATGTACATTCATCTCGCACCGGCTTAAGATTGAACAGGGCCTGCCATGCCCCATCCAGAACACGTTGCCAGGCATGAACTGTGCCTTCAGCTCGGCCTGAAACTCCTGCCATGACCGGATTGAACAGCGGCCACAGCCCCTCTCTTCGACTTTGGTTTCTAGCTTTGCGCTTGATATAAAAAAAAGAAAGAGGTAAATTGATGCAATCTGCGCCTTAGCCTCCTCGCAAAAAGGCTGCATCGATAGGTATGGCTCCCTTTACTAGCTCGTTACGTGTACTTCATCCTTCTTCTTTGATCACTGGCATCTCTACAACTATGTATGCGGGTCAGCTATCACCATATCTCATTGTTGAAAATGATCCACCTAACCATGCAATACAGCCTATCTCGATTCCTCTCTCTCTTTAACCTTCCCATCTTGCTTGCTTTCTTTTGAGCAGTCACTGGTCGCTCTAGAAGCGCATCTAACGCGCATTGAGCGAGCTGTTCAGGTGTTGCTTTTCCCTTTTTGGCCCTCCCTCCGCAAAACCGGAATTGAGCTTTGTCGTCTTCTTTACTTACTTGAGTTCTTCGAGTCCTTCTTTTTCCCACCATTATGAACTCTTCAACTTGTAGTCCACCAGGAGGCTAAATCCTCTCCTGAGTTCCGTCTGAGCCCAGGTTTGTAAACCAGCCATTCAATGGAAGACTTTTTCCTCTTATTATTGAATCCAGATTGACAAGTTTGATCTCTCCCGGAAGACGCAACAACAACAATTAGGCAATCCGCGTCTTCCCTATGGATAGAGCCGGCTCTGCTCCTGTAATCCACTGAGGTAAGTACCTAACTAAGCCTGTATGGCATCTATCTACCAGCAAGGACAGATCGGAAGCCAACTACGCTAATCAATACCTAATCAATGAGATCTATTTCCTGAGGGAAGTCGCTTGGGGTTTCTATCAAGCTAGGGGCTAATCTCTTTTCCGGCGGCGAGACGATTCTGTGCACTCAGGAACACAAGTCTGGAACGGAGTCACTTGCCTTACTAATATATTCTTTACAACCTAGGAAAGGCTCCTAGCCTGCATACTGCTCCTAGCGCAAAAGAATAAGAGGAAGACGGATAAGGGGATTTTACTCTTCATGCTTGCGCATTGTCTTATTCCTCGACTCTATCTAGATCTAGCCAAAGGTGATGAAAGAATTGGATCTATCTAGTAGCGAACCAGCAGCAAAGCGCTTCCTCGAAGGCGAAGTAAGCGCAGTTTCCGCGAAAATGGCTCGGTAGGCTAGCCAGCTACTTGATAGTTGTTGCTCACACCGAGAAGTCTATGTCCAAGGCAGGGCCGAATGTGCGGGCTCGGGGCTCCAACTAATCTAGCATCGGCTTGCAGGCCGACGGCACCGGCAGAGGCGGCTCTGTTTGCTTGCATTCTCTGTCGCACTAGACAAAAGGATAAGAGCCCTTTCCTAATTCCTTGCTTGTCGATCCAGGTGAGCTTTTATACGATTGAATTTTTGACAGGTTGATTTTCGCCTCCTAGCCTTTTTTTCAAAGTGCCCTTTCCTAAGATGTTTCTCTTCTTGCTTATTGATTAGTCGTCGAGCAACTCCGTCCCTTTCTGTGGGACAAGCTTTTTTAAATGCTTATAGAAAGCTAGTTTTCATTTCAGGCAAGGTTAGAGTTCAAGCCAGGTTACAGTTATTCTTCAAGGCAGGGGAGTTGTTTTTATCGCCAGTGATGGTTCAGGCAATTCGACTTCTGATCTATCAAACCCCTAATCTAACGAGCCTGTTGCAGTCCTTAGGCGAGCAAGTCAGTTTGAAAGCTAGATTCCTTACGCAAGAAAGCCTGGGATAGACACGAAAGCAAAGGATCTTAGGCTATTTCTACTTCTTTTTCAAGCGAGCAAGAGAGGACTAAGGCAAGGGCTAGAGCCTGTTCAGTTTAATCAAGTTTTTGATCATATATCATAAGGGATTACCCGTGCCATTTCCATTCCTTGAGTGAATTGATAAAATATCTCATATTACTTGAGTGCTTATGAGTATCTATTTTCAGGCCTCCCTATGCAGTAAGAAAACGGCTGCGCTAACGCACAACGGCTTTCGCGCTAGGCGCTCATCCCTTGCTTGTTGGGAGGGTTTCATTCTAATTCTTCACCATCTGACGTCGAAGGTTCTCGGGTAAGCTAGAAAGCAAAGTAAGCCAAAACCTGTGGAAGTATCTCATACCTCTTAGGAAAGGCAGCAGCAATAACTCTCCGGGCTAGCTCTCTCGGGCTATGATAATCAGTGCTTCTACGTCGGTTCAGGTGAAGTGCTTTCATCCCTTGTTACAGCGAGTGTTCCAGTGAGAGCTGTCCTTTTTTCAAGAAAGTAAAAAAGCCCAATTGGAGTCTTAAGGGAAAGGTAGGCTCCTCCTGTTGAAAGCCCATCTAATCGAGTTGTAGTGCTAACTCCTGTTTCTAAAGAATTGAAAGAAAGAGTTGTATTTTCATCTCCTGGAGTTGCATAGCCAGTTGTTTGACTTTCTAATAAGCTAACAAGCTAACGATCTTACAGGCCCAATATACTTTGCTTGGTAGAACTATTGGGCTTTAGCTCTTGGTCCACTCCTGCCCTTTGTAGTGCTTCCGAAAGCCCTGTCATATCTTCTGTCATGCGTTCTGCCTTCCCTGTGGAAGAATGTTCAGCTCCTGTGTTTCAATGGAAGTTGGAATTGGATCTCTTCTTTCTGCGAGCCATTTCTAGTCCTTTTTAAGCCCAGTAGAAAAATGAAAGATTACTTGTCTTTTCTTTCGCCTTAAATTGCTAATGCTTTCGAGCGAGTAAAAGCTAGGTAGTTTGAAAGCCTTCCAATTGGAGTGCTATCATTTCTACTCTTAATACCGAGCATAAGAGCTAACAGGCATACCATAGGGATAGCTTTTATAACAGTTCTAAGGCCTCTTCCAGCCATTGATTCTGTCTGCTATTTTATTTGACTTTAATATTTTTTTATTATATTACGGAGAGGGCATATTTGACTTCCTGTGCTTGTAGTGGCATAAGGAAGAGTTTGATTCAGGTAGCTCTATGTTACTACGGTTGGTTCCAGGAGAAAGGACTTTCAGAGCTAGCTTCCACTGATGGTTCCGCTTCACCGGCAGCTGCTATTGGCTCAGTTGCTCCTGCTAGATGCCTTGGATATGGAGATTCAGAGGCATTGGAACGCCTTCTCTCTCCGGTCGGACCAGCCAGTGATATTATATACTTTATAACAAATGATGGTGATTGCCTCGAGTTAGCTGGGTCCTATCTTCCCTCATGGGCGGGGCCCCAAAGGAGTGTGTTTGGGCGGAATATAGACTAGGCTAAGGAGATGCGAGAGGAGATCCCATTGTTCCGGTACCGGTGGGCAAGTAGATGCATAAATAGGCCGGCCGATGTTTAGCTGGGCTTAGAAGCTTACTTGCAACCATTCTTCCATTTGAGGTGAGGGATTGCTAGGCACTGACTGCACTGGATGCATTAGTTGCCGCTAGAGGCTGCGAGCGGAAGAGAGACTTGGAGAAGTCTATTTTTTTTAGTGTTTCATTCGGCCCGGGAGAAGACAAAGCAGATGGATGCTCATTGGATCCAGGAGATGGATAAATAACTACTTCTGAGCTCCCAGGTTCCCGGCGCCAAAGCATTGATAGCAGTAGTTGGCTTCTCCCGGCTTGTTCCCGCCTCTTGGACTTCGAATGCAGTAAATTGATCCAATTTGGTTCCAGATGCTACTCATTGGTTTTCGTTATTGGTTCCCGTTCCTGTGGAGGAATAGAAGTACTTGTTTAGCAGTTCTGACTGGGAATGCTGTGCTTCTTGCTAGCACAGGAAATCTCACTCATTTTATGCCATCGGTCCTAATCTAATAAAAGGCTTCCTTTCCTCCCTCTGATCAGCTGGACCTATATTAGCCCAAGAACTGCTTCCCTGGTACCTTTTTCCCTTTTCCATCCGCTTGTGGAAGGGCTACTCTTGAAAGGCTGACCTCAAAGGATCCGGTAAACAGGGTAGCCCCTGGTACGCTTGGGGCTGGATTGAATCCTTCGCGATGGAAGTGATACAACTGTACTGACCTGCTCTACTTGTCGAGTACAACAGCAATAGAGCAGCTAAACTGTAAGAAGACTTACACCAAACATCTCACGACAGGATCTACTTCTAGCTCTGCAACGGTATCTGGATCTGGATCACGATCTGTATCTGGAAATGAAACTACTGACCCCGCTACAGCTACTGGTCCAACTCCACCAACTAGATAAGCTGGATCAACGGCGGCAAGCTTGGAGACTCTGGTTGGAATCTAAAACACTCTAGGGTTAGGGAAAGGTATACACATAAGAGTGAAAGTCAGATACATATAAGAGTACAAGTAGGATACATAAGGCAAGTAACGAAAGAGAAGCAGTCGAAGGCGACTAGATTCTTCAAACCATTAAGCGGGACAAAGACCGGGGCGGGCTCTAGTAGTGGAAACCATGAATCCAATTCCTCGATTGCTCTCCCATCCACCAACCTCTCTCCTCTTCCCAATATCTAGCCAGCACTGCCCTCGAACAGAACCCATCTTTCTCTCTATCTCTCGGCTTGGAAATAGCTACCAAAGAAGGAATCTGATGCACCAGTGGGTTCTCGATCGAATGAAATAACGTCTCTAAAGGCCCACCTAATGGATCCAACGAAGAGCCATCAACAGAACCTCCACCAAGCTCTCAACTAATCGGGATCGACTCAACCAGATAAGCTTTCCTATGCTGGTGAGCCCACTTCTCCAAGTCCATATCTTCCGGCATCACCATTCCCAATGAATTCTCTTCCTTTCCTTCCAAAGCTATCCTTTCGTGCCCAAGTCCAAGCACGGGATGAGACTTACCAACTGATCCTAGTGGCTCTGGGTCAGGTCACGAACGGTATTCGATTGATTTGAGCTCTATCGTCCCATCCTCTAACTAAACTAGTCCACCAGCGAGGGTAGGCTACTCACTAAGTAGAGTCTCTTATGTTAGCAAGATCCGCTGCGCTATTGAAAGGCTCTTAGCTGCTTATCCGGGATTAGAAAAAGACGTAACTGCTCTTGTCTCTTCTTTCAGAAGCTCTGATTCCTCAAGTTGAAACAGATATGATAGTCAAATAAGTGGAATAGGGGTATCCCCTTCCATTTCAAATAACCGGTGTTAGGAATCGCTTTCATAAGAAGCAAGGGAAATTCCTGTAGGACAGATCCCAACATCCTCTGTGAAAGAAGCCGAGTCTGTAGCCTTAAATGAAACCATGTCTTTCAAGATGGGAAATTCAAATAGTAATAGGATAGCCGGAAATCTCCGATAAAGACCAGGCTTCAGGTAAAGTAAATGAGTTAGGAAACCGAGTACCATCCTCAAGCCTGATTAGTCTTAGTCTTAGTGGTAGCGGGCTTTGCTTCTTTTCTTTGCTATTGAATCTGCTATTGAAGGAGTAAGCGCCCTTAGCATGCTTTTGCCCAGGAGTGGGTGCAGAGTATCCACCCTTCTTTTAGCCTTATCCGCTCTTGGTGGTTTAGTTAGGGCAGTAGATTACTTAGAGGTTTACTTTCTTCTTGACTGCTTTAAAAGGCTATAGAAGTAGGAGGGGAAGCCGAAAGGCTAGAGAAAAGAAAGGCTATTACGGATCTGATCCCGGGAGCTGGAACCGGATCAAGTCAATCCGTACCTGGGCGATAAAGAATAAATAAGTAGGGCGATCGCCCAGGGCGAAAGATTTGTGAGTGAATACTTGGAGAAAAGCATAGTAGATAAAGGCGGCTCTTCCTTCCTTCTTATAGATAGCACGCACAGGAAAGTAAAAAGGTAAAGCTGAATTTAGTACGCTTCCAAGGAAGGTAACAGCCCTAGCCTCCCAGAGAGGAAAGGCAAGTTATGAAACTGCGCCTGGAGGATCCAACCTGAAACTCTTTTGGATGATAATATCTTTCCGTTCTTCGTGCTGAAGACCATTTATTGTTCTTTTTGCTTCGTATAGGGGCCATGTCCTAACGACCGGAAGGTTCCGCCGCTCTCTTCTACAGTACACGGCAACAATTCCTTCTTTGTTTCCTTCTCAATACCTTACTAGGGCAGACGTTTTTCCAACCGTTAAGACTGAGCTAGGAACAGAATTGATGGAGTCTCGCTTTGAGTCCTACGAGATGGGGTCACCTAGAAGTGAAACTCTCCCTTTTGCCGGGAACTCCGGTGTTCATCGGTCTTAGTAAGCCAGTCTCTTTATTAATGTTTTTTAGTTTGCTGTTACTCAGCCCCGGCCTAAAACCAATGTAAATGTCAAAGACGAGAAATCAGAGGCGCTTTTGTCCCTCTCTTTTCTTGAAAGCTGGGGCCGATTCATCGATACTTAACCCTACCCAGTTTCTGGTTTTAAGAATTCCTGCGATCAGGCTTTCTAGGATTTGACTTATTCCGTTTCTGGAAGTGCCCAAAAGCTATGGTCACATGCCGGAGCTTGCATTGAACTAAGATACCTAATCTCCTAAGGAAAGGAAGCCGGACGGCGTTACGGAACAGAGGGGGGAAGCCTACTGTATTCATTTAAACGAACGCTAACCACTTCTCTTCGGGAGAAAGGGAAGGTATAATCTTATACTATAGGGGCACCTTATCGACGATATAGGTCATGGGCGGATATGGTATGCCTATAAGTTCAATTTTCACTCTCCTCGGTCGATACCGATGTTGGTTCCTTCTCTTGATCGGTCCCATGAAAGGACTGAGCTTTTGGCTCCTCATCCAATGTATGATCTCACTAACAGTGAAAAGTTAGGCTACCCTTTTCTCCCCGATACCTTGGAATTCCGTTTTTCTAACTTCTAAGTACTTGATGGATGCCGCCCTATCAGCAGATGATTTTGCTGTTGATCGTGATCGGGTTGTTCCTTACCTCAAATGGAAGGGAGAGAGCTGCGTTCAGAAAGAATGGGAGAAGCCGGAGCTGACCCCACAAGCTGAGGCCAGGTATAGTAAAGCAGTGGATGGAGTACCTCGCTATGGTCGTCTATTGCAGCGGCCTGGGCGCTTCGCATCCCCCTTGGTAGCCCCCTACTCGAAGGCGTGAAATGTTTTGACAAAGGTGCTTCTTTCTTCGCTTAGCGGGTCGCATCAATGAAGCAATTCTTCTTTCTGATCTCTCCATAGTTTACTTTGTTCTTAAGATGGCAATCCATCCCTGGGAGAGTTCTATGCCCCTGGTTTTTCTTTATAGGAAGGCGGGCTAAAGCTAACACTTGCTATTTCATGGGGAGCAGTGAATCACATCATAGGTGTGGAAGTGGGCGCAACAGCATCTTTTGCCGGTCGCATTACTGCTGTCCCTAAACTTATGAGGAATTCATTTGATTGAGAATCTCAGTTCGGGACCCTGCTAGGAGTGAGTTCTTCTTTCTTCGATCGTGGGTACGGGTAATTACATAGAATAGAGCATTCTGCCTCTTTACTATTAACTTGGCATATAATAAATAGGAGGTCTCCCAATCATAAGAAGTACTGCTTGGTCTCAGTATTATCCTTCACCTTAGGTTTCGGTTCTTAACTTAAGACAACTAGGGAGTCTGTTTCCTTTAATGGGTTTCTATCCGTACGAGTAGGATAGAGAGAAGCGGTAAAGGTCTTTCTTCCTACCTACTTTCCGGACAATCCATATCAATAAAAGAAGAAAGAAAGCATTCATAGTATGACTTGGCTAGGAAGCAATCCATGCTTGGACTTCAATTGTAATTGTATGTGTAGCCTTTGCCTTTTCCCCTTTTCATAATAATAAGGTAAGCATCCAGCTCTTGATCCAGAGCTACTGCTTCAACAATCCACTGAGCTCAGGAAGTCAGGTTAAGACGTCGACTTATACAGGGGAGATGAAAAAGAATTCCTGTCTTTAGAAGACAATCCCACTAAACTACACTTGTACGCTTGACATGAAAAGTAGAGGAAAGCGGAGTCAAAGGCCTCACCTCAACAGGATAGAGGCTGCTCCTGGAAGCGGAAGAAGAAGTCCAGTATTGAACGGCAGGACTTGAAGCAGACCGGACACTCTCGCCTCACATGCTAATCTTCCGGTCCACTGATCTACTGCATCGGAGAGCGTATCGCCTTACTATTAATTCTCTGACCCAGACTTGGTATCCATGTTAGGAAGTAAAAAAGACTCCTTGCCGCTGCCGTTCATCAGTCAGAAAAAGTCGGGATTCGATCTCTCTTCACTGCGCCTACCTATCCCCAATCACACAGGAATCTTCGCTTGGCCGCCTACCAATGATGTCTTTCACTTTCAGACAATTCCTCGCGCATCAAAAAACTTCTAGTAAAGCGACCAGGGACCCACTGCCCACTTTCATTCCAATCACTAAACAGCAAGAAAACGCCCTATATATATAAAGGGCGTGACTAGCAAGAAAACGTATGCGCTAACGCTTTCGCGCAGCAAGAAAACGGCTAAGGCGATGCAGTTCCATTTCAATCGTGGATGATCATATGCGGACTGGGAATCTTCTAATTCAGTTGATGGCAATCGACGCGTCTCTTCCTTTCTTTGAATAATCTCTTTCACCGGGCGGATCTTTCTCTTGCAGAAGCTGCTAAGGCAGTTCAGGTTTCAATGTTGAAAGAGGGCTAGGCCTTGTAGCTGACAACTTTCATCCCACCTACGAATTGCTTGTTGACTCCAACCCCCTTTTCGCATTCTTCATTCCATGTGAGCTCTATCAAGTCAAATAGGTACTTTAATAAAGAAAAGCTCGATCTGTCGATCATCCCTCTGTTGGTGCTGGGTTGTCGGTTTTGTGAACCTTTTGATGCCCGGCAGTTGGGCCATAGGAAAGCAGATTATCAGATTAAGCATAAGAGGCAGGAGCAGGGCCAGCCCCCTCCAAGAGGTTCTTTGCCCCAGATTAGCCAAAAAGGAAAGCCTTTGAGCAGCGTGATGAAGTGCTTGATGACCGGGGGCAGCGGCTTATCGGCTGACAGAAGGAGCAGCGGCGGCGCAACAGCGGGGATTGGGCGGCGGCTGCTTGAGGCGAGAGATTAGGTTTTTAGGAGCTTAGGCTCTGATACCATGCTAGATTATTAATAGCTCCAGTTCTTCTTTTCCCGGGATGGAGCAAGGCTTCCCTACCTCTTCTTTAAAGGGGTCGCTTCGATCCTATATTAATAACAAAGCGAGAGGGATATACGCGTCAAGCTTAATCTCCAGGATCGGGTGGGGCAGGTTATTCATCATAAAACGCCTGCGCTAACTACATAAATAAGAAACTATAGCACTTAATATCACGTATAAAGCAGGTATTCCGAGTCAGAAAAAAGTGCATTGCCTCCGGGTTGGTCTTCCCAGAAACCTTTCCTTCTCCACCTAGCCTATCAAAACGGCTCTTTCAGTTTCTGCTTTTAGGTTATTTCTTCGAGAAGAACGATCGAACGTCGGAGCGACGCCATGTGTTGGACAGGTGTCGGCGAACGGTATGAGACGGGATATATATAACTGGCTAAGGCGAACAGAGGGCATGATTCTAGTGCCAATTGGATCCTCAAAAAGAAAGATGTCTCCCCTATAACACAATAAGAAGAGGTAGCGATGATGTTCGCAGTACCTTCTGGATTTAGGGAGGCTCATACCATAGTTTGATCAAATCAGTCAGGTTTCTTGCCTTCCCTCTTGCCCCTATCCTAAGGCGGGGAAGCAAGTCCTGGCATTCTCTGGTTGAGCGGGGAGGCTCAGAGGAAGTATACTATAGGTCCACTCCTTCCTGTCCTGTGTTATTTCAATGTAGCAAAGCTTCGCCGACTGAGAATCCCAAGTCAGCCATTCAGTAATAGTCCGATTGATATTGCCTAGCGGAAGCCTGTTGCGCTTGATTCTTTCCTAGCGTACGCTCGGCTCCCTCCTATCAAGCAAGCACCACAGCGAAGCGAAGCGCTCCAACAAAGGGGCGCGCACTCTCCATTTGTCCTGCTGCCCTAACGCACTCAAGCAGCTCAGTTTGCTTTCCGAACGAACTCTAACTAGCGAAGCAAAGCGCTCAACCAAAGGGGCGCGGCGTGCACACAATTCTTCGATTTCATTTTTTAATTGTCAAGTGGCGCACACACAATTCTTATATTTTTGTCTTGCATGATAGTCGATTTTATTTGTTTATTGCATTCGATTTTCTCGTTGGATTGGATAATAGATAAACCAGCATGCAGTTTTTTCTTGCTTAGGATGAGCATGCAACAACTACTGGAATTTCTTTCGTATAGAAAGGGGCTGGTCTTGCCTCAGCTGTTAAAGGGAAAGGACTTTGGATCTCCCCTCGATCGATCCTGGTGAGAGAAAGGGTTGTTTACCCAGAATCCATAGAAGAGGAACGGGCATAGGTTATAGTTGTTCCTTTTCCAAAGTCTGAAGCTAAGTGAGGGGCCGGGGCAAATAAAATAAGTAAGAAGGAATAGGGATCCTCCGCTGTTTCATCCGCTAGATCGTCCGCTGAATCAACTGTTTCATCATAATCCCCATCCTCATACCCCGAATCCCCGTCCGCATAGGCAGACGCCTAACCAACAGATCCCTTTCTCTCGAACCAATAGCTCTGGTTTCTCCCGAAACAACAGAGCTTCTTTCCCGAGTACCTTAATCCGCCGAAGTAGAAGTCTCAGCTGAACCTTCCAGTTTTTCCCGAACCAACGGATTCTGTTTATCCCTCATCTGAAGATACAGACGAAGCATCCAAAGAAGCAGAGTGATTTGGAACAATAGGCTAAGCCGGGTGAAGATAAAGATAAGAAGAATCAACCGAAAGAGGCGCATAATAAATAAACAGACGCATCCGCTTCAACTGTAGAATCGGCAGAAGAAGAAACATCCGAATCAACTGATTCTAGGTCAGAGGGTTTGTCTAGAACAGATTTCACAGATTTTGGGCGTTTGTGTGGGTAAGGAAGATAATAATAATTATCCGCAGCGGATAAAGCCGAATCCGAAGAAAGCGTTTCCGGGGCTGTTCTTTCTTGTTCAGAGGATGATGAAGAATGAAAGCAACGAATGAATTACTCGAAACGAAAGTCATTCATTTCATGTGAAATGCAGCTCGCAATAAAGCATTGAAAGTATAGCGCACAGAGAGAGCAGAGCAGCAAGGGCTGAGAAGAGGGACAGTGGGAGGGCTTGCTTGGAATACGCGCCAGGAGCGGCGCTGTGGTTCGCGCGTTGAGGAAGGGCGTGTGGGCTCGGGTTGGAAAGTCGTCAAGCCCTAAAGGAAGGAGTCCAGGCAGAAGGAAGTTCTCGCGCTCTTTTCACTCCCAGGCAAGCATTAAGAGGTTCGCCCCTTCAATAGTGCGATCAAGTGCGAGATTGGATTGAGAGAAAGCAGATGACCATTGTTTTTTCTAGATTGATTTTACTTATCACTTCCGGCAGTAGAAAGCCAATTCCTACTTTGTTTAGCACAGGCCTCAACAAGCTCAATTAAGACCACCCTCATTCAGAATTGTTTCCCGGAGTGGGGCGGTGTACTGCTGTTGCTGTACGGTCTTCGTCCACCCGTTCACTCGACTACCACGCTTAGTCTGTCTGCAGGGATGAAAATGGCGAAATGCTTCTGGCATTTGCGTTGACTAGCCAACCAGAAAGACTTTTATAAAGAAAGAAGCCAAAGCGACGTACCTACCGAATTCCACGACTTCGCCAGCCAAGCATTATGTTCCAACACCGGCAACTCCCACAACCACATGTTGTGACCAAGCAACTTCCGCGCCTCCCACTCGAACTGGAAGAGGAGCCGCAACAGACCAAGCAAGGGATTCGGGATTCACTCCAACAGAAGAAAGCCCAGATATCGAATCTGAATTGAGCACTCGTACTTCGCTACCTTTCTCCGAGCGACTAATCAGATTCACTGATTGCGTCTGCTAGAGATGCTTTACCTAAAAATGACTTTCCAGTGGGGAGTGAATGAAAGTCGATATCGAAATCCGTCTACGTCTAATGCTCAAAAGCCAAATTTTTCGATCCTTCAGGCCGTAATCACCCGATTGAAGAGGGCCAAGGGAGGAGACAAGATCTGATGAGTGCGAACGGGAGCACCAATTGCTAGAGACCAATACAGATGGATGCACGACGGAAAAGCCAGCTGTTGACCAGCTGGATTCAAAGAGCTCTTCTTCGTCTTTCCGGCCCCCCACTCGTACTGATACTGATTGTGTTTTCCATCTTTGCTTTGCCATATTCTGTATTCCGTATGTAAGGTCTTGGTCTTACTTCATTTTTATAGTGAGTTTCATTGATTGCGGATTGCGTTTCTACGCTTTCAAAAAAGTACGTTTTTTGGGATGTTCATGTCCTTCACTGGCTCCGTGACAACAGAGAGATTTTGATAGTTGAATTGTGGACCGACCAAGTGGTAAGGCCTCCCATGTGGCGCACCCTCAGACCAATAGAAGGGGATTCG